ATCACATCTAGACAAATCGAAGCAGGGCGACGCGCAATGACACGAAATGTACGTCGTGGGGGAAAAATATGGGTACGTGTATTTCCAGATAAACCAGTTACAGTAAGACATACGGAAACTCGTATGGGTTCGGGGAAAGGATCCCCCGAATATTGGGTAGCTGTCGTTAAACCAGGTAGAATACTTTATGAAATGGGTGGAGTAGCCGAAAATATAGCTCGAAAGGCTATTTCAATAGTGGCATCCAAAATGCCTATAAGAACTCAATTCATTATTTCTGGATAGGAATGTTGAACCAAAGGAAAGAAGTCTTGGGTATAAAAAAAAACAATTGCAGGTTTTTTTTTACTTCGTCCTTTGCTTTACTTTACATTAAAAAAACAGATTAAAAAATGATATGATTCAACCTCAAACCCATTTGAATGTAGCAGACAACAGCGGGGCCCGAAAATTAATGTGTATTCGAATCCTAGGAGCTAGTAATCGCCGATATGCTCATATTGGTGACGTTATTGTTGCTGTGATCAAGGAAGCAGTACCAAATACACCTCTACAAAAATCCGAAGTGATCAGAGCTGTAATTGTACGTACTTGTAAAGAACTCAAGCGTGACAACGGTATGATAATACGATATGATGACAATGCTGCAGTTGTCATTGATCAAGAAGGAAATCCAAAAGGAACTCGAGTTTTTGGCGCGATCGCACGGGAATTGAGACAGTTCAATTTTACTAAAATAGTTTCATTAGCGCCTGAGGTATTATAATACGAGATCCCGATAGAGGGATAGTCTTTAATTAAAATAGCTAAATTAGTAGATTATGTCTCACGCATATACTTTTAATAATTTTCATAAATAAAACAAAAAAAAGGAACATGTTGATTATATAAAAATTCGGAAGTAACAATAATTTGCGTTTATCATGGGTAAGGACACTATTGCTGACATAATAACTTATATACGAAATGCTGACAGGGATAGAAAAGGAACGGTTCGAGTAGCGTCTACTAACATCACCGAAAACATTGTTAAAATACTTTTACGAGAGGGGTTTCTCGAAAACGTAAGGCAACTTGTGGAAAACAACAAATCTTTTTTGGTTTTAACCCTACGACATAGAAGGAATAGGAAAAGACCATATAGAACCTGTTTAAATTTAAAACGAATCAGTCGGCCTGGTCTCCGAATCTATTCGAACTATCAACGAATTCCGAGAATTTTAGACGGGGTGGGGATTGTAATTCTCTCTACTTCTCGGGGTATAATGACAGACCGTACGGCTCGACTAGAAAGAATCGGCGGAGAAATTTTGTGTTATATATGGTAATCTTTCTGGTACCCGAATTATATCCGGAACTTACTAATTTGTGAAAAAAAAAACGAAAAAAGACAAGTTGTCTAATATCACTCCTCCTACATTAGTTGATACTTCAAGGGGTTTTGCCTGGAATGAAAGAAGAAAAATGAATGGATTTATGAAGGTTTAATTACTGAAGCACTTCCCAATGGTATGCTCCGGGTTCGTTTATATACTGAAGTCAGATTCGAAGTTATGTTTCAGGAAGAGTTCGACACAGTTTTCTACGTGTACTACCTGGAAATAGAGCCAAAAGAGTCAAAATTGAAGTAAGTCGTTATGGTTCAGAAATGGAGGGCGTATAATTTATAGACTCCACAACAAGAATTCGAATGATTAGGTGGTTTTTCAACATTCCTTTCATGAGGATACAAGTCACTGTTCAAAAATTTCAAGAAACTTATTTTCTTCCAATAAGTAGAAGTAGATTCGCAATTCAGTTAAGGAATAACAACTATGAAAATAAGGGCCTCGGTTCGTAAAATTTGTGAAAAATGTCGACTGATCCGTAGGAGAGGACGCATTATAGTAATTTGTTCCAACCCGAGACATAAACAAAGACAAGGATAATCTTTCGAAAAGGGACTCTCTAAAGGAACCGATGAACAAATCAAAATAAAAGATCTGTTTTGACATGAAATGGATATATCCATATATCTGACTTATATTTATGAAATGATAAAATATGGCAAAATCTATATCAAAAAGTGTTTCACGTAGGACTGGACGGATTGGTTCACGTAAAAGTGCACGTCGAATACCAAAAGGCGTTATTCATGTTCAAGCAAGTTTCAACAACACCATTGTGACTATTACAGATGTACGGGGGCGGGTGATTTCTTGGTCCTCCGCTGGGACTTGTGGATTCAGGGGTACAAGAAGAGGGACACCCTTTGCTGCTCAAACCGCAGCAGGAAATGCTATTCGAGCAGTAGCGGATCAAGGTATGCAACGAGCGGAGATCATGATAAAAGGTCCGGGTCTCGGAAGAGATGCAGCATTACGAGCTATTCGTAGAAGTGGTATACTTTTAAGTTTCGTACGGGATGTAACCCCTATGCCACATAATGGCTGCAGACCCCCTAAAAAAAGACGGGTGTAGAAATAAACATTGAAGAAATTTCAAGAGAAATAAATGACTC